TAGACCGCGGAGAGTCGAAGAATTGCAGATGAATGTACAAAAAGAACTTCATTGTGCGAACCGAAAACTAAACATCGCTATTACACGAATTGCAAATCCTTATGGACACCCTAATATTCTTGCAGAATTTATAGCTGGCCAATTAAAGAATAGAGTTTCTTTTCGCAAAGCAATGAAAAAAGCTATTGAATTAACCGAGCTGGCGAATACAAAAGGAATTCAAGTACAAATTGCGGGACGTATCGACGGAAAAGAAATTGCACGCGTCGAATGGATCAGAGAAGGTAGGGTTCCTCTACAAACCATCGGAGCTAAAATTGATTATTGTTCCTATACAGTTCGAACTATATACGGGGTATTAGGAATCAAAATTTGGATATTTGTAGACGAAGAATAATAAGACTTTACGTGTTTTTACATTATACCCAGTAATGGACAAAAAAAGAAAAACCCTTTTATTCTTTTCTTTTATTCTTTTTATGTTCAAGCAAAACAAAAAAAGAGCCATTCTGCAATTCTAGAGGGTTAAATAAAAATTCGATTGATCATTTTATATAATTGCTATGCTTAGTGTGTGACTCGTTGGTTTTTTTAGGCTAGGATTCAAAAAAACGGACCGGGGCCCAGAGTATCAACTAATAACTATAGCACTAATAACCAACTCATTGCTTCGCATTATCTGGATCCAAAGAACCAGTCAAGATAAAGATATAATATATTGGACATATCGTTGTAGCAACTGAAATCTTTTTTTGCATAAAGATAAAAAAACCAATCGGATTATGAGTTGTGAAGTTCTAAGTCGGAAAGCAAAACAGAAAAAAAGTATGCGGATAAGTGGAAGGATGAGAGAAAGAGAGAACGGAAATATCAATGATATATGATTCCAATATGTAAGGTCGATGAGTCATCTCATAAAACGCAGTGTAATAAAGCATAAATTCAATAATGATTCATGCATAATTAGATGAATCCGCTTATAGAACAAAAAAATCAAGAGCCTCGAGCCAATAAAGACTGAGAAAATTGACTTAAGAAAAAAGGACTCCGCCGGAAAATTCAGACCTAACCATTAATCGAGAAGCAATGGGAACGATATAACCCGTGAATGCAGAAGATTCTATTGAAAATGAATCTTAATGATTCATTGGGTGGGATGGCGGAACAAACCAGGGGCCTCCTCTTTTATTCTTTTATTTTGAGAGGTCACGAACTAACCCTATAACTGAAATAGATATGGAAATGACTGAAATAGATATGGAAAGAGTAAATATTCGCCCGCGAAAGTTTTTTTTTATTAGATTGATACATTTTTGTCGATCCCATATGATAAAAGGAAAAACAAAAGAAAGATTTTTTTTATAACGATAACGTTATAAAAAAAGACATTGACATTATCTAGAAATAGAATACATGTTTAATTAAATAATATCTAAACACGCTAGACAAATTTCGAATAGATTAACGAATTGATTAATTAGATGCAATTTCAAAGAATCCTACGATTCGGCATATTATTCATTAAACACATGTATATCTTGATAAAATCTGTTTTAGTCGTTTCATTCGCGAGGAGCTGGATGAGAAGAAACTCTCATGTCCAGTTCTGTAGTAGAGATGGAATTGAAAAAGAACCATCAACTATAACCCAAAAAGAACAAGATTCCGTAAACAACATAGAGGAAGAATGAAAGGAATATCTTATCGAGGTAATCATATTTGTTTCGGTAGATATGCTCTTCAAGCACTTGAACCCGCTTGGATTACATCTAGACAAATCGAAGCGGGGCGCCGAGCAATGACACGAAATGTACGCCGTGGCGGAAAAATATGGGTACGTATATTTCCAGATAAACCAGTTACAGTAAGACCCACGGAAACCCGTATGGGTTCAGGGAAAGGATCCCCAGAATATTGGGTAGCTGTTGTTAAACCGGGTAGAATACTTTATGAAATGGGTGGAGTAGCCGAAAATATAGCTCGAAAGGCTATTTCAATAGCGGCGTCCAAAATGCCTATAAGAACTCAATTCATTATTTCTGGATAGAAATGTAGAACAAAAGGAAAGAAGTCTTGTGTATAAAAAAAACAATTGCAGGGTTTTCTTTCTTTTTTTTTTTTTTACTTCGCCCTTTGGTTTATTTTACATTAAAAAAACGGATAAAAAAAAAATGATATGATTCAACCTCAAACCCATTTGAATGTAGCAGACAATAGCGGGGCACGAGAATTGATGTGTATTCGAATAATAGGAGCTAGTAATCGCCGATATGCTCATATTGGTGATGTTATTGTTGCTGTGATAAAAGAAGCAGTACCAAATACGCCTCTAGAAAGATCAGAAGTGATCAGAGCTGTAATTGTACGTACTTGTAAAGAACTCAAACGCGATAACGGTATAATAATACGATATGATGACAATGCTGCAGTTGTCATTGATCAAGAAGGAAATCCAAAAGGAACCCGAGTTTTTGGCGCGATCGCCCGGGAATTGAGACAGTTAAATTTTACTAAAATAGTTTCATTAGCACCTGAGGTATTATAATATGAGACCGTGAGATAGTGATAGTATTTAAATAAAATAGATAAATTAGTGGATTATGTCTCACGCATATACTTTTAAGAATTTTCTTTAATAATTTTTATAAAATTTATAAAAAAAGAAAAAAAAGAACATGCTGATTATATCCAAATTCGGAAGCAACAATAATTTTAGTTTATCATGGGTAAGGACACTATTGCTGACATAATAACTTCTATACGAAATGCTGACATGGATCGAAAGGGAACGGTTCGAATAGCATCTACTAACATGACCCAAAACGTTGTTAAAATACTTTTACAAGAGGGTTTTCTCGAAAACGTAAGGAAACTTGTAGAAAATAACAAATATTTTTTGGTTTTAACCCTACGACATAGAAGGAATAGGAAAGGACCATATAGAACTCTTTTAAATTTAAAACGAATAAGTCGACCGGGTCTCCGAATCTATTCTAACTATCAACGAATTCCTAGAATTTTAGACGGGATGGGGATTGTAATCCTCTCTACTTCTCGGGGTATAATGACAGACCGAGCAGCTCGGCTAGAAGGAATCGGCGGAGAAATTTTGTGCTATATATGGTAAATTTTCTGCTATCCGAATTGTATCTGTAACTTCCTGTTTGTGAAAAAAACGAATAAAAAAGCCAAGTTATCTAATATCACGCCTTCCTACATTAGTTGATACTTCAAGGGGGGTTTGTCTGGAATAAAAGAAGAAAAATGGATTCATGAAGGTTTAATTACTGAATCACTTCACAATGGTATGTTCGGGGTTCGTTTCAATAATGAAGTCAGATTCTAAGTTCTGTTTCAGGAAGGATCCGACACTCTTTTATACATATACTACCAGGAGATAGAATCAAAATTTAAGTAAGTCGTTATGATTCAAACGGGGGGGGGGGCGCAGAATTTCTAGACCCCGCAACAAAGATTCGAATGGTTCGGTGGTTTTTCAAGATTCCTTTCATGAGGATCCAATTCACGGTTCAAAAATCTCAAGAAACTTATTTTCTTCCAATCAGTAAAGTAGATTCGAAATTCAGTTAAGGAATAACAATTATGAAAATAAGAGCCTCCGTTCGTAAAATTTGTGAAAAATGCCGACTGATCCGTAGAAGGGGACGCATTATAGTAATTTGTTCCAACCCGAGACATAAACAAAGACAAGGATAATCTTTCGAAAAGGGACTCTCTAAAGGAACCGATGAACAAATCAAAATAAAAGATCCGTTTTGACATGAAATGGATATATCCATATATCTCTGACTTATATTTCGGAAATGATAAAATATGGCAAAATCTATACCAAGAAGCGGTTCACGTAGGACTGGACGTGTGGGTTCACGTAAAAGTGCACGGCGAATACCAAAGGGCGTTATTCATGTTCAAGCAAGTTTCAACAACACCATTGTGACAGTTACAGATGTACGGGGTCGGGTTATTTCTTGGTCCTCCGCCGGTACTTGTGGATTCAGGGGTACAAGAAGAGGGACACCTTTTGCTGCTCAAACCGCAGTAGGAAATGCTATTCGAGCAGTAACAGATCAAGGTATGCAACGAGCAGAAGTCATGATAAAAGGTCCGGGTCTCGGAAGAGATGCAGCATTACGCGCTATTCGTCGAAGTGGTATACTTTTAAGTTTCGTAAGGGATGTAACCCCTATGCCACATAATGGCTGCAGACCCCCTAAAAAAAGGCGAGTGTAGAAATAAACATTGAAGAGATTTCAAGAGAAATAAATGACTCAAAAATCTGACAAATAATATTACTATGGTTCGAGAGAAATTAAAAGTATCTACTCGGACACTACAGTGGAAATGTGTTGAATCAAGAGCAGACAGTAAGCGTCTTTATTATGGACGCTTTATTCTGTCTCCACTTATGAAAGGTCAAGCCGACACAATAGGCATTGCGATGCGAAGAGCTTTGCTTGGAGAAATCGAAGGAACATGTATTACACGCGCAAAATCTGAGAAAATCCCGCATGAATATTCTACCATAGTAGGTATTCAAGAATCAGTACATGAAATTTTAATGAATTTGAAAGAAATTGTATTGAGAAGTAATCTATATGGAACTCGTGACGCGCTTATTTGTGTCAAAGGTCCTGGATATGTAACTGCTCAAGACATCCTCTTACCACCTTCTGTGGAAATCGTTGATAATACGCAGCATATAGCTAACCTAACGGAACCAACTGATTTTTGTATTGGATTACAAATTGAAAGGAATCGAGGATATAATATAAAAACACCAAATAACTTTCAAGACGGAAGTTATCCTATAGATGCTATATTCATGCCTGTTCGAAACGCGAATCATAGTATTCATTCTTATGGAAATGGAAATGAAAAACAAGAGATCCTTTTTCTAGAAATATGGACAAATGGAGGTTTAACTCCTAAAGAAGCACTTCATGAAGCCTCCCGGAATTTGATTGATTTATTTATTCCCT